TACCTTTGTTTGTGGGATTATTTTCTCACAACACGAAAGGTAATTCAAAGAAATTATAGAATGGATTTCTGCCTATGTCTAGATCTGGAATAAATGGAAATTTTATTGATAAGACCTTTTCAATTGTAGCCAATATCTTATTACGAATAATTCCGACAACTTCGGGAGAGAAAGAGGCATTCACCTATTACCGAGATGGTGCGATTTGATTCTTTTTTTTTTTTTTATTATTATTCGTTCTTATTTAGTTATTATAAATTAATAATTAATGTATTAATATATTATAAAATATTCTAAATTAATAAATTATAGATTTATTATAAAATTATAAATCCATTTTATATTTTTTATATATTTTATCATTTTTTCTTTTATAGTTATACTTTTTTTATTTTACCGCTCTCAATCTTAGGAGAAAGACACTCAGGATAGAAAGAAAAAAAAATTATTGAAATAAATCTACGCTTGTTGAAGGTGAAGTTTGTAAGTAAAACAAGCCCTTCTGTCGTGTATCCCCGATTAATGCAGCCTCAGATGCTTCAATTGTCGATTCTAGAGTATTGAGCGAAAGGTTACACCTATGGGTTAGGTCAAACCTACTCCACTAGTACCAATAGGGGGCATAGGGGAAGAGGCACTACTCCTAGGAATCAACAACACGAAAACTTTGTTATAAATTATCCCTTTTCTTTATCAGGATCGGGACTAACAAGAATGGTTGGGACAACAAACATCCATCTCGTTCGTATTTTGGATACCCATATAACCATCGAAGACTGTTGAAGTGACTAATTCCTGGAAATTAAGAGGCGTTGAAGACAAAGAAATTGTTGGAGTCACCCTTTTTTATCTAGTACCAACATGCTTGAGTTAAGGAAAGTTTTTTTACAAGAAGGTTGGCTAGAGATTTCTTGTAAAAACACTAGTCCCACCCAGTTTATAATGAGACTATTTCAATCTTTGTGGATTCCATGTATTATTCTCATTATGCACATAAAGGAGGAGCCGTATGAGATGAAAATCTCATGTACGGTTCTGAAACGGAGATTCTTTGAATCGAACGACGGCCGTAACGGATGTCGGCTCAATCCGAAGGAAATTATGCAGAAGCTTTACAGAATTATTATGAAGCTATGCGATTAGAAATCGATCCCTATGATCGAAGTTATATACTCTATAACATAGGCCTTATCCACACAAGGAACGGAGAACATACGAAAGCTTTGGAATATTATTTTCGGGCACTAGAGCGGAACCCATTCTTACCACAAGCTTTTAATAATATGGCCGTGATCTGTCATTACGTGCGACTATCTCCACTATAGAAAGGGAAAGAAAGAGCAAATCCGTTAATAAATACTAGAAAAAAACAGGCTTTCTACATATGTATCGTCCAAAACAACGATTTTTATCAGCTGTAGTAAAGAAATACACTTCATAGAAGTGGAAATATGACGAAATCGGTATGCCTAGATACTTTATTCTATGGATAAAGGATCTAATTGAAAAGGAAGCGCCGTAAAGATCAATTCGCGAGATTTTGGGCCGGTACAATAAGAACTGCTTACTTATGTCATGATATGAGATAAAAGTTAGGAATCCACTTATGTAATAGAGTTGATCCCCTAAGGTATTGAGCAGCGGTGTAGCATCAGATCCCAACGATAGTAAGTCTTTTCCTTCTTATGAAGAAAGTCTTTTTCAAAGATTCTATATAAATTTATATACGAAACCGAGATAGTTACCTTTCATAAAATTCTAATGATAGCGGAAATGCCTATACTTTATGAAGGTGGGAGAAAAGATAAAACTGATTAAATCATTAAGCAAAATTCAAGTTTGAAACTCATAACCTCTTTTGGTTAACTCGAGAGAAAAAAAAAATGGGATACTAAAAGAATTTGACTGCTGAGCCGTATGAGGTCGGAAACTCTCAAGTACGGTTCTAAGGGAAGGAATTTACCCGCCTATTCCGACCGGGGAGAACAGGCCATTCGACAAGGAGATTCTGAAATTGCGGAGGCTTGGTTCGACCAAGCTGCCGAGTATTGGAAACAGGCTATAGCGCTTACTCCTGGTAATTATATTGAAGCGCAGAATTGGTTGAAGATCACAAGGCGTTTCGAATAAGAACACTATTTTATTCTAACTATTTTATTTTTTTATTTGTTATAATGAATTGTTTGTTGTCTCTATCAGTCAAATAAAACAGATCATTTCTCTGGGAAGAACCAATCAAAAAATTTCATTATATCCCTTCTCCTTCTAAGATCGTTCTATTTCGTCTGTTATTTCGTAGGGATAAACGATATACAAATAAGTTAGAGAATATATTTCTTTTCTGCTATTAATAATAATAACTAATAAAAGTAAAAGAGACCCTCGAATGACTAAATAGAAATACTGGTATGTCTCTTAGTAATGACTAATGACTGTTCACACGGTTTGGAATAGAGTACTAGTAATATATTCTACGTAATACATAAAGTGTCTCCATTTA